AACACGTATACTAATTTAGTTTAGGAAACTGCTGAGATCTTAACTGTTTATTCTTAGTTATTTCGTTATTTCATAATAACTATGATATAGATATAAATGTAGAAAAATTCAACTATAGAAACGAATAAAAATGGAAAATCTAATTTTTTTTTTTTTTTTCAAAAACATTTCGTTTTGATATATTAATTTAGATTTATATTCTCAAATATATGTTTATCAATAATAAATTTTATTAATAAAAAATCTCTTAATTTCAATATTTAATATTGTTTTTTTAATATTTTACTATATAAATTCTATAGAAATAAATTCTATATAAACTATATAAATTAGAAATCAAATTTTTTAGTACATAATTTTATATTTCTATATATATTTTTCTATATTCTAATTTGAAATAGAATTTTGTACCTAAGGTTAGGAATAGAATCTATTATATAATATAATTATTATTATAGTAATTCTACTAATTAAGTTATAATCTTATTCGATATTTATTATATAGATATATATATATTTGAATGTGAAAATATAGAATTTATATAATAAAAAAAATTGAATTAATAATTAATTGTAAATTAACGGAATGATTAATTGATTAATTATATCTATTCGATTAAATATGGCTATTACTGAAATTTGAAATACTAAATTAATTTGAAATACTAAATTACCCTTTGTCGTTGTCATTTTTTTTTATGATCCGCCCTAAGAAGAAGATATGAAGAGAAAAGGGCAATCCAGACCATAATAAAACATTCCTAGGGTTTCATTTGGAAAAGGGAAACCTAAGAGGAAAAAAAAAGAATCGACCGTTCAAGTATTCAAAATTGCACACTAAAAATGATAGGAATAGGGACATATATATATAATATACATATATATTATAATAGATATATGTTATGCGATATATATCGATATTGAATTTCTAGTTGGACCAACTACGGTCTCCAATAAAAATGAAAGAAGATAGATACGAAATCAAATCGGAGAAACCACTTTTCAATACAGGAATCGATATCTAATGAATTCAACGGTTTTAGCATAATCATAATATAAATGGAAATGAACAAAAAGAGAAAACGGCATGATGATATGTGTGATCCTAATCACATCACAAAAAAAGGGGGATATGGCGAAATTGGTAGACGCTACGGACTTAATTGGATTGAGCCTTGGTATGGAAACCTACCAAGTGATAACTTTCAAATTCAGAGAAACCCTGGAATTAAAAATGGGCAATCCTGAGCCAAATCCCGTTTTATGAAAACAAACAAGGGTTTCATAAAGCGAGAATAAATAAAGGATAGGTGCAGAGACTCAATGGAAGCTGTTCTAACAAATGGAGTTGGCTGCATTGTGTTCATAAAGGAATCCTTCCATCGAAACTTCCGAAAAGATGAAAGATAAACCTATATACATATGTATACTTACGGATGTATACTTACTGAAATACTATCTGAAATACTATCGCCAAATGATTAAAAATGATTAATGACGACTCCAACCGGTTCTATAATTTTTTTCTATCTATTTATATGATAGAAAAAAAAAGAATTAAATATTCATTGATCAAAACATTCACTCCATCATAGTCCGATAAATCTTTTTATTTTGAAGAATTTTTTAATCGGATTAAGAATAAAGATAGAGTCCCATTTTACATGTCAATATCGACAACAAAGAAATTTATAGTAAGAGGAAAATCCGTCGATTTTAGAAATCGTGAGGGTTCAAGTCCCTCTATCCCCAAAAAGACCTGGTTGCCTCCCTAATTATTTATCTTCTCATTTTGTTAGTGACTCAAAATTGTTTATAGTTCTTAGCCATTCTCACTCTACTATTTCATAAACCGATCTGAGCGGAAATTTTTTTTATTATCACATCATAAGCCTTATATGTGATATATATGATACGTGTACAAATGAGCATCTTTGAATAATGTAATAAAATTAAATAATTAACAATCCATATCATTATTTGTATTATTTGTACTGTATTGAAACTTACAAAGTTTTCTTTTTGAAAATACAAGAAATTCTACCAGGGCCTGGATATTACTTTGTAATATCTTTTCATTTTTTTAATTGACATAGACCCAAGTCCTATATTAAAATAAAATGAGGATGATGCGTCGTGAATGGTCGGGATAGCTCAGCTGGTAGAGCAGAGGACTGAAAATCCTCGTGTCACCAGTTCAAATCTGGTTCCTGGCACATGAGTAATTTGTATGAGTATATATTTTACAAATTAATTGATATGGGTCGACATACATATTCAGTGTTCTAGTTATAGATCATGATACATACTTATTCATCTAAGTGTCGGAGCCCCTTATTAATTAAGTTTTATGTATCTAAAACGGGTAAAAGAAAAGATGGATATTGTGTATTTTTTGTATTTCAAAGTATACAAAAGAAACGAATTAAATTTTGTTTCTTCTTACTTTTTTATTTGTTCGTGTCTCCGCCAGTAAAAAACAATGTTACGACTTCATACA